GAAGACTATGCCTTCGCGCTATATGAAATATAAATATTAAGTAATAATAGCATGGCACTTCGAATTCGATATAAGAATTTTTTTTTTTACCCTTAAATTATGTATCGAAAGAGTAGTATGATATAAAAGGCATTTCCGATTTTATACGATCTATCGGGAGTCCTATTTCAGCGTCACAAACTTTTTTGTTTTCACACCGGGAGCTCTTAATCTTAACAATATTTATGTTATGAAAGAATATGAAAATAAAAAAATCTTGTTTTTTTTATTTGAAAAAAAAAAAAAAGAAACTTTGGGATTGCTAAATAACAAACGAAATAAATATATAAAGCAACGGAGCCATCATAGTATTTTTGAACTACTCCAAAAAGAAGGGTGGTTATTGGATCATTTACCAACCTGAGTCTGATAGACCCTATATTTAATTTATATTTATTTATTTAAAAATTTTTCCATGTAAGTGTAAGTAAGGTAAAAAAAAAAAGTGAATTCCATTATAGAGCCGTATGCAATGCGCAAAAGAAGATGCCTGTACGGTTGTTCAATTATATCTTTTTTTATTATTATTCTTTATCTCTTCACCTTTCATTATGCGAGATAGAATAAACATTTATTATGTTATATCATCAGGGTAATGATCCACCAACCTGCTGCCTCTTTTTATGAGGCACAGACGGGAGAATTTATCTTGGAAGCGGAAGAACTACTGAAGCTGCGCGAAACCCTCACAAGGGTTTATGCACAAAGGACAGGCAAACCCTTATGGGTTGTATCCGAAGACATGGAAAGAGATGTTTTTATGTCAGCAATAGAAGCCCAAGCTCATGGAATTGTTGATCTTGTAGCGACTGAATAAAAAAGAAAAAATAACAAGGATTTCACACGAATTCGTTATTTGAGATTTTATCTTCTTACCGGATTTAATATTCTATTATTTAATATTCTATTAATTAATCTCATTAATCTATTAATATAGAAATAAAATAATTCATAAGCATCCGGTTAAGATCGATCTAAACCAGCCCATTATGTATATGATTCAACATGCCAACTATTAAACAACTTATTAGAAACACAAGACAGCCAATCAGAAATGTCACGAAATCCCCCGCTCTTGGGGGATGTCCTCAACGACGAGGAACATGTACTAGGGTGTATGTGCGACTCGTTCAGATCATGGGCTAGGACAAAAGAAAGAAAACAATTGATCCAGTATCAACGATCAATACCAGTGAATAGGATAGAATGGAAGAACTCCAGTCAATATCTAAAAATAAAAAAGATCTATCCTTCTATTATGGTATCAAATGTATGGTTTCCGTTGGTGCAAATCCAATCACCTCAATTTAAAAATTTTAAATTTAAGATGAGAAAGAATTCTCCATTGATAGCAAATGGTATCCATTAAGCAGGGGAAATCCTATTTTAAAAAGCAGAAAAATTCTGCCTTACTCTTGCAAGAACGGACTAACAGGGTCAGCTACCCAGCTAATCTTCATAATTAAATACCGTTACTGTATAAGTGGATCTCGTTGTGAAAGACCTAGTACTGGATAATTATGGGTAGAGCCAAAGAGTTTGAACTGTACAAGTTAACAATAACATTGATTAAATGAAAGAAAGAAGGGCTCCGGTGTATAGAGAAGACCTCACCGTTTAAGAAGTAACCATAGAAACGATGGAACCCACTATATCCATTTATATTTATTACTTTTTTATTTACTATGTGTTTTTAATACCTAGTATCAATACAATTTTTTTTTTTATAGGTGAAATGCCTAGAAAAAAAGAAAAAATCGTGGTCGGGAAGGTTATAATAGCAAAAGCCATTGGAATTTTTATTTTATACATTGGAAGAATCCGTTTTGTTATTAATAGACTAGGACACGGGAAGAGAATAACTGAAAGAAAGGAAATCGATTAGTTATTCATCAAAGTTTCATTTATTCAATGACCAGAATTAAACGAGGGTATATAGCTCGAAGACGTAGAACAAAAATCCGTTTATTTGCATCAACCTTTCGAGGGGCTCATTCAAGACTTACTCGTACTATTACTCAACAGAAAATAAGAGCCTTGGTTTCGGCTCATCGGGATAGAGGTAGACAAAAGAGAGATTTTCGTCGTTTGTGGATCACTCGGATAAATGCAGTAATTCGCGAGAATAAAGTATACTTTAGTTATAGCAAATTAATACACAATCTGTACAAGAGACAGTTGCTTCTTAATCGTAAAATACTTGCACAAATAGCTATATTAAATAAGAGTTGTCTTTATATGATTTCCAATGAGATCATAAAATAAAGAGATTGGAAGGAATCCGTTGGAATAGTTTAAATGGAGTTCCCTGGAGAATGAACTCTGGGAAGGTAGAGTAGAAATTAGTATGATAAAATATGATAAAGTCATCAAAATGAAGAAACACGTTCAATAAAAAATATTTATTCTTCTCCAATTTTTTTTTTTTTCTTACGAGTTGACTCGCTTCTTTCAAATTGTTTCTCATTATTAAGAAAAGGTAACGGAGATAAAATACGAGCTTGTTTTATAGCAATAGTAATTAATCGTTGTTGTTTTAAGGTCAACCTATTTACCCGTCTAGATAATATTTTTCCTTGTTCGCTAATAAATCGACTAATTAAACTCATGTTTCTATAATCAATTCGATCCCCCGATTGGATCGGAGGCAAACGCCTACGAAAAGATCGCTTGGATTTAAGAAGGATTCGCTTGGATTTATCCATGGTTTGTTTATTCCTTATCCTGAAAATCCCAATCCTATTTCGATCGGATCAAACATGATGTAGAATTAAGAAATAGGATTGGGTTTGTTTATATTTAAATAAATATATGTTATATATAATATGTAATTTTTCACCTTCCTTGGAAGACTGACACACGAGCGGTCGGTTCGATCTATTTCTTTATCTCCCCATGAATCGTATGTTTGTAACAACAGGGACAGAATTTTCTCAATTCCAATCGACCAGGCGTATTGTGTCGATTCTTTTGAGTAATATATCTGGAAATGCCCGTTGATTCCTTATTAACACGATTTCGAAGACAACTGGTACATTCCAAAATAACTGTTACTCGGACATCTTTACCCTTGGCCATGAACCTCCTTTGGTTTATGATTCACTCAATTCTTTAATTTTCCGATCCGAAGCAAGGAAGAATAAAGGACAAAAAAAAATAGAAGCAGGTAACTCGAAATCAAATTATAAAAGAAAGATTTCGTTGCAATCAATATAGTAATAATAAGTAATATAATGATTTCTAACTATATTTATAATTAAGAATTGCCGTACAGTATTTTCAGTTAAGTATCTTGTATGATATAGTTGCCCCAACCATCACATTTTCATTTCCACTCTATTATTATATTAATATTAATTTGAGCCTGGGCCCGGGTTCATAGTTTCACTGAGGGCGAAACCGCTTTTTCTTTGTTTTTTTTTTTTAGAATAAGTTATTCTAAAAAAAAAAACAAAGAAAAAAAGAAGGCAAGGGTAGGGATTAGTTACAGAGATTTGATTGTATCTCTAATCTTCTTCCCCCTTCTCATATCAATAACTAAAATGAAAAAAAGGGGAATATCAACGCATCCGGAAAAAAACGATTGATCTCTATCAATAAACCTGCCAAAGACCCGAACCATAAAGCACTTACTACCGGTGCCACGGAGAGATATGTTTTTAGATCTCGCATTTGAAAAACTCCTCTTTCTTTATTCGTTATTGTAATTTTATTGTAATTTGTAATACATAATGGTAATACATATATGACCAGATGTGTATATGTAGTTAATGACTGACCGCCTGTATTTGTACGCGGAGTCCCTAATTAAAATAAAAATGTACAAAAAAGATATTTCTACCTGAAATTACTAAAAAATATTAATTTTTTATGGTAGGTTTCATATTTATTTCATACTTTATATAATATAAGTCTTTTAATATATTATATGTTTGTTATATGATATATGAGACCAAAAAGAAGAAATGAAAAGAGAATTTTTGTATATCAATGGAGGAAGTAAAGATGTGGAAAACAAGACAGGGATTCTCTACAATGACACTGTAGACCAATTGAAAGGGATGTAGCGCAGCTTGGTAGCGCGTTTGTTTTGGGTACAAAATGTCACGGGTTCAAATCCTGTCATCCCTACCTATTACTTATCTTATGAGCAGTAACGAGGGATCAATTGAGATAAATCGGACATACATAATAAATCTTTAATTTTATGATATATATGCAAGATGAATTGGGGTCACAAAATCTTTATTGTGATAATAATAATAAGGCGCTCTTAGTTCAGTTCGGTAGAACGTGGGTCTCCAAAACCCGATGTCGTAGGTTCAAATCCTACAGAGCGTGATTCTGTGTTCTTGTTAATCGCGTTAGGTCGAAAATTACACTTAAATAATTGAACAGCAATCTAAATTTGACCTCCCGCGGATTAAAGGAAGTAGGAGGTCAATCAAAAAAGAGATGTTAATTAATCAAAGGTCCAACTGATCACCACGTCTGTATTGTAAATATGCAGTTACGAATAATCCGGCCAAAGTAATAGGAATTAGACCTAAGACGATTCCAAATAGAAAAACTTCAATCATTTCAATTTGTTTGAAAGGGGAAAGGGGAGGTAATATTTATCCTTAAATATTAATCTGTATTGACTATAAATCTCAATGACCAAGAATTGGAAATTGATACGTTAAGTAACTGTAGAAGATATGAACTGCCATAGAAATATTTTTTTTATGAATTGTTCATTTAATTAATTTCAAATAAGTCGTATCTTGCTCAGACCGATAAATAGAGCTGAGGTGATAGTCAAAGCTGCTAGTAGAAAACCAAAATAACTAGTTATAGTAGGCATGAAAAGGCTAAATGAAATATGTTCTTTTTATACATATGTTTATAAAGCACTTCCCTAAGTTTCAATTTTTGAAAGATACGAGGATAAGCAAAAATACCAACCAATTGAAAGGATA